GGGATATCGCATCTTAACATTACCAATGAATGAATCAATGAATGAAAGCGGAAGAAATGGAATTTAACCCCCCTTTTTTGTTTTCGTTTCGGACGAACCAATCATTCCCTGAAAGAATCTTATCTTTCGTATTATTTCTATTTTTGTATTTTTTAGTTTCATTTTCTAATATTTTGATAGAATTTATATAGCTAATATATTAATATATCTATATATAGAAGATTTCGATATAGAATGGCGAATCTAATCTAATGAATGATTCATCAATATGAATAACGAATCAAAAATGCTATGAAATAATGCAAAACGAAAAGATCCCTCAGATCTAATCATCCCATTCCATTATATTGACAATTTCAAAAAACTATTCATACTATGATCATAGTATGATGGCGGTTGGGCAAGTATGCCCCCATCGTCTAGTGGTTCAGGACATCTCTCTTTCAAGGAGGCAGCGGGGATTCGACTTCCCCTGGGGGTAGGGTAATACGAAAGGAAGTTGATTATGGATTACCAATAAGCCTAAAATGGATTCTTCCTGGGTCGATGCCCGAGCGGTTAATGGGGACGGACTGTAAATTCGTTGGCAATATGTCTACGCTGGTTCAAATCCAGCTCGGCCCAATAATGCCCAAGAATTCGCCAATCTACCATGAGATGGTATAACCCCCTTGTCCTTGAGAAATACCTGATACAGAGGAATAAAAAAGAATTTAAATTTATGCGAAATCCCTTATTTCCCTGGGATTGTAGTTCAATTGGTTAGAGCACCGCCCTGTCAAGGCGGAAGCTGCGGGTTCGAGCCCCGTCAGTCCCGAAGGATCCAATAAATACATCAATTCATCTCTCCCTTTTCTGTGAAAGGGAGGACAGGGAGCAGAATTTCATTCCCAAGAGGAGATCCTTTTTTTTTTTTCCTTCCTATTTTTCTATTTTTTTAGGGGTCCCATCGAAGAAAGAACAAAGCCTAAAAAAATAGTGAATTTGATGGAATATTAGATCTTTTATACCGGGACTCATCTTTATCACATTTCTTTGTCTTCCAAGAAAATTAGATTATTAAAAAAAAAACAGAGCTTAGAACTTAACTCCTTTCTTTTTCCATTTCGCTTCTATTGTTTGTTTGGGTTTGTTACTAATGGAAATGAAAGGGTGGTCACATGATACTTCATCAGATGATTGTACAAGGAAAACCTAAGGTAGGTTATAGAAAAGAAAGAAGAAAAAATAATAATAAATCAAGGAATTTTTGATTGGTTCAGGAATCCCATTTTGGATTCGGTATGGATAAAAGATCTTCCTATGTTATACTATTCAATTCTCGACGACGAATTCATTTGATAGCACAGATATTGTTATTCATGATATTGATCCGATTCAAGATCATCGAGAAGTAATTCATTCATTGAATTTACAGGCGAAAGATTTATTATCTCTATGGGATTAAATCCCGAGTTATTGTGAAGTAAAAAAAAGATGAGATTATGGAAGTAAATATTCTTGCATTTATTGCTACTGCACTGTTCATTCTAGTTCCTACTGCTTTTCTACTTATCATTTACGTAAAAACAGTTAGTCAAAATGATTAATTAATTTGAATGAAACTTGATTTCTGAGTTCTTATCAATGATTGAAGAAATAAAACGAAAAGGATTCCAATTTCGCGTCTTAAATGAAATGAGCGGACTATAATCGGCTCTATGAGATCCGATAGTATGGTAAGAAAGAAATAGATGAAATCTTTCTTTCTACCATACTATCTATTAGTGTTATTGTAGTGTATAAAGTTGTAAAGTTGTACTTTACAATAAAGAGAAAGGCTTAATATAGATCAATCTCCAATATTATCTTCATATATGTAGATATAAATTTCATATATGGAATGGACATAGCATCAAATTTGATTTCTTTGATACATCTATTTGTTCCGATCACTCTGAAATAATCGTCTTACTCTTAGAGTTCTAATTCCTAGATTTTTTATTATTTCCATCCAATATGAATTTCGGGATCTATCGAAAGAATCAAGAAAAAGCATTATGGGCATATCTTAAGAAAAACATGTAGTAATCTGTTTTTTTAGCATTTCGAAGAAATAATTGATTGAGCCATTGACAGGAGTTCTATGGGCACTTCTTCATATTTCGAAAAGAAATAAAATAAATAGTAAACCTCGCCGATTTTAACGCTTGAACCATGATATGAAATGGGTTGATAAAGTATCAAAAATTTTAAAAATCTAATAAAACAAGCGGTAAGTGCGCAATAAATATGTGACTCGCCCAAGTCAAGATCTTATTATGCATAGTATCTTGTTAGCCAACCACTATGCTATGTCTATATTGTTTTCTTTCTCATAGAAAGTGGGTATACATTTACCAAAACGACTTCCTCTTTGAACAGTAAAGAGGGAAAGAAAAAAATCAAATCAAAAAATAAAAAAGGGGTCGGGTCTTCCTCAGTATCCATCTATAATTCTAATTCTGGTAAAAGCCCGTTA